CTAAATCAAAACTAAAGAAACTAAAAACTCATAACCAACTTATTGCTTCGTATTGTCGAGATCCCAAGAAACAGTTACTATATGACTGAATCAATCATATAGTTGTAGCAACTGAAATTCTTTTCATAAAAAAGAAATCTGATTCTGAATTGTGAAAAAAAAGGGATGTGGAAAAAGGAAGGGTGATAGAAAGAGAGAATAAAGATCTAAATGATATTAAATGATATATGATTCCCATATGTATGGTTTATGAAGAATTACCTCATAAAAAAGGCAGTGTTATAAAGCATCAACATTAATATACAATAAAAATAGAATAAAATAATAATATAAAGAATCTAATCAATATGGATAATATAGTCTATTATATATGTAAGTATGTAATTAAGATAGAAAAATAAAGAATCTAAATAATAGAAAAGAGAGAAAAATTTAATTGAGCTTCGAGTTAAGAAAAACTGAGGAGATTGACTCGGAAACAAATAACAGATTCTGTTGAGAGCTCCATTGCAGAGTTCAGGCCTAAGTATTAATAGAGAAGTTATGGGAACGATGGAACCTGTGATTACATAGGATTTTCTTGAAAACGAATCAATCCTAAGGATTCATTGGGTAGGATGGCGGAATGAACCAAGAAAAAATGGATTTCTTCTGAATGGTCATGAATTAACCCTACAAATGAAGGAGAAAAGAGTTAATATTCGCCCGCGAAACCTTTCTTTATTTTTATTTTATTTAAGAATTTCATTTATTGGATGACTATTGGCGTGATTAAATAGAGGTAAAGAAAAAGACTTTAGAGATTTTGCTAAAAGAAAGAAGCATTCTTTTTATCTTTCTTTTTATCTATATCTTTTTATCTATATATTCTATATAAAAAATTATTATATAATATAAAATTATATAAAAAAACAATATAAAAAAATTAGTATATTCTTTCTTTTGTCTTTTGATAGAATAAAATACATATTTCTATGTAATATGTATTTTATTGAATCATTTCATTCGCGAGGAGCTGGATGAGAAGAAATTCTCATGTCCGGCTCTGCAGTAGAGATGGAATTCAGAAACAACCATCAACTATAACCCTAAAAGAACCAGATTTCGTAAACAACATAGAGGTAGAATGAAGGGAATATCTTGCCGAGGCAATCATATTTGTTTTGGCGGATACGCTCTTCAGGCACTTGAACCTGCTTGGATCACAGCTAGACAAATAGAAGCAGGGCGAAGAGCAATGACACGATATGCGCGTCGTGGTGGAAAGATATGGGTACGTATCTTTCCCGACAAACCTGTTACTGTAAGACCTACAGAAACACGTATGGGTTCGGGCAAAGGATCCCCTGAATATTGGGTATCCGTTGTTAAACCGGGCCGAATAATTTATGAAATGAGTGGAGTATCTGAAGCTGTAGCCAAAGCTGCTATGGAAATAGCTGCATGCAAAATGCCTATACGAACTCAATTTGTTATTTCAGGATAGGTAAACAAAAGTAAAAGAAGAAGGAGTTTTAAGAATAAAAAAACAACTACGGATTTCTTTATCTCTGGACAAACAATATTTCTTTTTTCCATTATCTTGAAATAAGAGATTAAAATAAAAATGATATGATTCAACCTCAGACCCTTTTGAATGTAGCGGATAACAGTGGAGCTAAAAAATTAATGTGTATTCGAATCATAGGAACTGGTAATCACCGATATGCTCATCTTGGCGATGTTATTGTTGCTGTAATCAAAGAAGCAGTGCCCAATATGCCTTTAGAAAGATCAGAAATAATTAGAGCTGTGATTGTACGCACATGTAAAGAACTCAAACGTGACAACGGCATGATAATACGATATGATGACAATGCAGCGGTTATCATTGATCAAGAAGGAAATCCAAAAGGAACTCGAATTTTTGGTGCAATTGCTCGAGAATTGCGACAGTTGAATTTTACTAAAATCGTTTCATTAGCACCCGAAGTCTTATAGATGAAAATAGGATAGATCCTATCTTTCTATCTATATATATCTACTATATATAGATATATATAGATAGGTATAGATAGATATATAGAATAGAAATAGATATATAGAATAGAATCTTAGAATATCTGAAATAGATCCGATTAATAGATTGTGTGTGTCTCATGTATATATTTGAAATTTCTAAGAATTTTTGAGAATCTATAATAATTAAAAAAAAAGAATTCAATAAAAAATAAAACAAAAAATAAGCATGTTGACTATATCAAAATTAGGGGGCACCAATAACTATAGTTCGTCATGGGTAGGGACATTATTGCCGATATAATAACTTCTATAAGAAATGCTGACATAGATCAAAAGGGAAGAGTTAAAATAGTATCTACTAATATCACTAAAAACATTGTGAAAATACTTTTACGAGAAGGTTTTATTGAAAACGTTCGAAAACATCAAGAAAGTCAAAAAAATTTCTTGGTTTCAACCTTACGACATAGAAAGACTAGGAAAGGTAAGAAAATAAATTTAAAGCGTATCAGCCGACCTGGTCTACGAATATATTCCAACTATCAACAAATTCCTAAGATTTTAGGTGGAATGGGAATTGTAATCCTTTCTACTTCTCGAGGTATAATAACAGATCGAGAAGCTCGATTAGAAAAAATTGGAGGAGAAATTTTGTGTTATATATGGTAATTCTCCTAGGATACCCTAAATTTCTCTCGAACTTACTCTTTTTAAAATAGAGAGGAGAAGTGAATTATAGAACTCTTCCTCTATTAGTTAATACTTAAAGGGGGTTCCCTGGAATGAAAGAACAGAAATTGATTCATGAGGGTTTAATTACTGAATCACTACCCAACGGTATGTTCCGAGTTCGATTAGATAATGAAGATCTAATTCTAGGTTATATTTCAGGGAGAATCCGGCGCAGTTTTATACGTATACTACCCGGAGATAGAGTCAAAATCGAAATGAGTCGTTATGATTCAACCAGGGGACGTATAATTTATAGACTTCGCAAAAAAGATTCGAACGATTAGATCATTCTTTTAAACATCCTTTTCGTAGAGATATAATTCAAAGTTCAAAAATGCAATAAACTGATTTTTGTTTTCAAAAAAAAGAGATTTAGAATGAAAGTAAGGAATGATAAATATGAAGATAAGGGCTTCTGTTCGTAAAATTTGTGAAAAATGTCGCTTGATTCGTAGGCGGGGGCGAATTATAGTTATTTGTTCCAATCCGAGACATAAACAGAGACAGGGGTAAAGAACTTTTTCATTTTTCTTTTGAAAAGAAAATCCATGTACATGTAAAAAGAAATAAGAAAGGATTCGTTTTCATCTGAAATGGATATCCTCGTCTTTTTATGTAGATTTATGATTCTTTTTTCTTTTATTCTTCTAAATATAATCTAATAAAATATGACAAAACCTATAGCAAAAATTAGTTTACGTAAGAATGCACGTATTGGTTCAAATAAGAATGAACGTAGAATACCAAAAGGAGTTATTCATGTTCAAGCGAGTTTCAATAATACTATTGTAACTATTACAGACGTACGAGGTCGAGTGGTTTCTTGGGCTTCCGCAGGTACTTCTGGATTCAGAGGCACAAGAAAAGGAACACCCTATGCTGCTCAAGCCACAACATTGAATGCTATTCGTACATTAGTTGATCAGGGTATGCAACGAGCAGAAGTTATGATAAAAGGTCCAGGTCTCGGAAGAGATGCGGCATTACGAGCCATTCGTAGAAATGGGATACTATTAAGTTTCGTACGTGATGTAACACCCATGCCACATAATGGATGTCGCCCCCCTAAAAAAAGACGTGTGTAGAAATAAAAATTCAAGAGATTCCAAGAGAAATAAATGATTCAATGATTCTGATCCAATAATTAGAAATAAAAGAAAAATAATAGTATGGTTCGAGAAGACGTAGTAGGATCCACTCGAACACTACAGTGGAAATGTGTTGAATCAAGAGTAGACAGCAAGCGTCTTTATTATGGTCGTTTCGTTCTGTCCCCGCTTATGAAAGGTCAAGCCGATACCATAGGTATTGCCATGCGAAGGGCTTTACTTGGAGAAATAGAAGGAACATGTATCACACGTGCAACATCTGAAAATGTGCTGCATGAATATTCTACGATAGCAGGTATTGAAGAATCAGTACATGAGATTTTACTCAATTTGAAAGAGATTGTATTGAGAAGTAATCTTTATGGAGTTAGGAACGCATCCATTTGCGTCAGGGGTCCCAAATACATAACAGCTCAAGATATCATCTCACCACCTTCTGTAGAAATAGTTGACACGACACAGCATATAGCTAACCTGACAGAACCAATTGATTTGTGTATTGAATTACAAATCAAGAGAGATCGCGGGTATCGTATGAAATCCACAAATGACTCTCACGATGGAAGTTATCCTATAGATATTGTATCTATGCCTGTTCGAAATGCGAATCATAGTATTCATTCTTATGGGAATGGGAATGAAAAACAAGAGATACTCTTTATAGAAATATGGACGAATGGAAGTTTAACTCCTAAAGAAGCACTTTATGAAGCTTCTCGTAATTTGATTGATTTATTGATTCCTTTTCTACATGCAGAGGAAGAGGACATGAATTTCAATGAAAATGAAAACAGATGGAATCTACCCTTTTTTTCCTTTCAAGACAAATTCACTAATCTCAAGAAAAACAAAAAAGGAATTCCATTGACATGTATTTTTATTGACCAATCAGAATTGTCTTCCAGGACCTATAATTGTCTCAAAAGATCCAATATACATACATTATTGGATCTTTTGAGTCACAGTCAAGAAGATCTTATGAAAATGGAATATTTTTGCACAGAAGATGTAAAACAGATATTGAGCACTGTACAGAAGCATTTTGCAATAAATTTACTTAAGAAAAAGTTATAATTTTAAATCCATTGGATTCTTTTCATTTTTTCTTTTTTATAAAGAAAAAAATAGAATAAGTTTTGAATCTCCGACATAGTCCATATATTTGCAGAATAGATCATAAAAAGATTGATGTATCTAAGGAAGATCCCCTTCTGGATCTTCCTTAGATATCTATATTGTGGTATTTAACGGTTTAATCAATTTGAAAAAGACCTAAAGTTAAGGATTTCTCAATAGGTAAAGTTGCTCCAATCCCTAACCAAAGAGCTACTGCGGTACCGATCAAAAAGACTGTTGTGGCTACTGGACGACGAAATGGATTTTGGAATTTATTGACATTCTCCAAAAAAGGTACTGTCAATAATCCTATTGGTACTGAAACCATTAAAAGAACACCCAATAACTTATTGGGTACTGTGCGAAGTATTTGAAATACGGGAAAGAAGTACCATTCGGGTAATATTTCCAACGGAGTTGCAAACGGATCCGCCGGTTCACCGATCATTGACGGCTCTAGAACTGCTAAGCCCACATTACATGCAATAGTGCCTAGAATTACTACTGGAAAAATATATAAAAGATCATTGGGCCATGCAGGTTCTCCATAATAATTATGTCCCATCCCTTTAGCCAATTTAGCTCTTAATACAGGATCATTCAAATCAGGTTTCTTTGTTATTTGGATAGGTGAATTCTTGTGGATCCATCCCCCAAAGGAACCGGACATGACAATTTTTTATCATCCGGCTCGAGCAAGAATCAAAAGAATCACATAAATAGATTCATAGAACATAAATAGGTCCATAGAAGATCTATATTTCATACATATCTACATAGATAATGTAGAATGATTCTATGTAAGAAAATATTTATAAAATTACATTTCCCCAAGTTTCAACGATTCATTATTCATTGCAAAGAATTAAGTTCTGGCAACAAGAAAATGCTCAATATCCAAGTCGGCTTACAAATTAGATCATGATCAATTGCTTTTTGGATTGTCTCATGTCTTTTGATTAGTATTTATCCCCACAATATCTTGATTGTATTCCATACAAAAATACAAAATTTTTACTTGTTACTAATAAAATCTTAGCCCTTGTTCTTCCTTAGATCCCTTATTTAACTCCGATAGTATCATAGATCAGGGTTGATGCAGAGGAAATGAATGCATCTACATACTATAAAAACTTACTAAGATTACTATCCAATATCTAATTATACTATCAAATTAATTCTAATAAATATTACTAAAAAAAAATGAAACAAAGTGAATAAATAGAACATTAGATCATTCCACATCAATTATTATAGGGATCTTACGGAGCCTTTTCATGCATGACAAGATTCGGGTATGATCATAGAAAATATTCTCCTCAAGCGAACCGGCCTATCCTATTATCCTATGCTATATAAAGGGATTGACGTGATGTGATGGTTGGATGCGGAGACACATTGGGTTGTGAATTCCGACGTGGCGGATAAAATCATATATCTGCACGGGCCAATCAATAGTTCAAGTCACACACTCCCATAATCCATCCTCTGTTTAGGAAAATATACTTCAACTATTCTATTCGTATCAAATAAAAAATATTTCAGAGTTGAATAGAAGTATCCAAATAACATGCCTTATTTTTAAACAATCCATATTTGTAGCAATGAAAGACTCTTGTCCCTTCCCGATATGATAAATTACAAATATCTATGATCTGCCTTTTCTATAAAGGACCCGAAATACCTTGCTTACGTATCATTGGAAAGTGCATTAACATAAATACGGCAGTAAGAAGAGGTAATACAAAAGTATGTAAACTATAAAAACGAGTCAAAGTGGACTGGCCCACACTAGCACTTCCACGTAATAATTCTACCAAAGGTGATCCTATTATAGGAATAGCTTCAGGCACGCCTGTTACAATTTTTACTGCCCAATAGCCAATTTGGTCCCAAGGCAAAGAATAACCAGTTACGCCAAAAGATGCGGTCAATACAGCCAGAACCACCCCGGTAACCCAAGTTAATTCGCGGGGTTTTTTAAAGCCACCCGTAAGATACACACGAAATACGTGTAAGATCATCGTTAGAACCATCATACTTGCTGACCATCGATGAACTGATCGAATTAACCAACCAAAGTTGGCCTCAGTCATTATGTATTGAACAGAAGAAAAAGCCTCTGTAACAGTTGGACGATAGTAAAAGGTCATAGCAAAACCCGTAGCTACTTGTACTAAAAAACAGGTAAGCGTAATCCCCCCTAGACAATAAAATATGTTGACATGAGGAGGAACATATTTACTAGTTATATCATCTGCAATCGCTTGAATCTCGAGACGTTCCTCGAACCAATCATATACTTTATTGAGATAGGTAACCCAAGAAAGACTCCCCCTCTGAGAGCCGTATATGAGAATTTCATCTCGTACGGCTCAAGCCAAAACCCACAAATACTAGTTTCAACGGATATGGAATATTTTATATAGAGTTTCAAACTTCTTGTGACTTAGCCGCTTGACTCGATTTGACCCAAAGATACGAAGTAAGAAAAATCCGGAATCTCTTCTTTGTGATTATAATGCCAAGAAATAAAATCTCA